TGTGTCAAGGACTAGTAGACGAACAATCCCCCCTAAAATCCTTTGTTCCTCTCATTTATACTTTGGTTTATATTCTCCGCTTATTTATCTTTTGTTTTGGTTCTATTCAAATATAAAACTATTGATTCGTTCTATATCATACCGTTTGAATTTGGATTGAAAAAACAAAGAAATAAAGAAGAGTTAAGTAAAATCAAATAGTCTTCTTCACAATATACTATGACCAGTAATGCGGTATAAGTAATTCCCGAAATCCGGTAGAAGAAAGAATATAAACAAGCAAAATTTTTTTGATTATACATAATTACATAACATAATTGCCAACAAAAATTTGTTTATTTTTAGAGCTTGATGTTGATAAATCCGCGGATCTAGAAATTCATTTCGGACAATTGAACCTTCTCAAACTGTTTCTTTTTAAGAACCAAAAAGATTTGTGCCAAAATAACAGATGCCAAGAATAGCAAAAGACCTTGGACACGTAATGGATCTTGAAGTACTATTTCCGCATCCCCCTGACCAAATCCACCCACATTAGGATTACTCGTTAATGGTTGATCAAGTTGGATGGATTCGCCCTCTGAAACAAGAAGTTCCGGTCCTGGAGGGATAATATCAACCACTTGACGTCCATCCGATGCATTCGCTATGGTTATTTCGTACCCCCCCTTTTCTTTTCGTATGATTTTGCTTACTATACCTGCTGCTGTAGCATTATAAACATTATTGTTACTCTTGCTCCCGTCGGGATAAATCTGACCCCTTCCCCTGTTCCCGCCTACGTATATGGGATATTTTAAGAAGTGAACATCTTTCTTAGTAGCGGGGTCCGGGGAAAGAATAGGAAAGGTGATTTCACTATATTTCTGACCAGGAACAGGACCTATCACAAGAATATTTTTTTTAGTGGGGCGATAGCTCTGAAAAGACAGATTTCCTATCTTTTCTTTTATCTCGGGCAAAATACGATCGGGAGGGGCTAATTCAAACCCCTCGGGTAAAATAAGAACAGCCCCTACATTCAAAGCTCCTTTTTTACCATTAGCAAGAACTTGTTTCAGTTGCAGATCATAAGGAATTCGAACAACTGCTTCAAATACAGTATCAGGAAGTACCGCTTGTGGAACCTCGATATCCACGGGTTTATTAGCTAAATGGCAATTGGCACATACAATACGGCCAGTCGCTTCTCGTGGATTTTCATAACCCTGCTGTGCAAAAATGGGATATGCATTTGAAAGGGGTGCCTGGGTTATTATATATATCATGAGCGATACGGAAATGGATCGAGTAATCTCTTTCTTTATCCAAGAAAAGGTATTTTTAGTTTGCATGGTCCAATCATTGATCCCGAAAATTTATACAATAAAATTAGGCAGGTCGCTAGTATAGTTCCCTATCTATAATTTTGCTATTTACTTAAATATAAATAATTTTACTGGAATATTGAAGGAATCCCTTGGATGGGTAGAAAGAATAAGTACAATTTTGAATGTTTTGCTTATCCACAAAGTAACAAATATTATAATTGGATCGTTCAATCATTTTTCAGTCATTCATTGAATGATAAATCACTACAAGTGAAGGAGATACACGATTTAAATAACGAAAGATCCAATATTTAAAAATTGTATCTAAAATGACTGGAAAAGTAGAAACAAGACCGGATATAATTTGATCATTATGAGCAAATCCAAAATCTTTGTAGACAGAGCCAATCATTAGTTCCCAACCGTGGGGCGAATGGAATCCTATACATAAATCAGTTAATAAAAGAATAGAAAAAGCTTTTATTGTGTCGCTTAAGTTATATAGGAATTCTTGAACCCAAGAGTTAAGAATAGCAAGTTCTTCATTACCTATAATAGAATAACCACTTAGAATAACGAAACAGATTATATTTGTCGAGAAGTGTAAAATTGTATGCGTGCGATCCTCATTGTGCATCTTGATCAATTGGATCGTTTCTTTGTAGATTTCGATGCGAGGCTTTTGTAAATGTGCTTCCGGGTATTCCTTTAACATTTCGTCCAAACGTAGGAGTTCCTCTAAGTCTATGAATTTTTTTAGAATACTCTTTTCTTGAATATCATTCAAAAAGATTTCGGATTGCCTAGTATTCCACCAATTTGTAACCCAAGATTCCAGACTTTTATTAAATGAGAGAGAGATCCACCAAGGCAAAAATACTATAGATGCAAGATATAGAAGGGAAATTAATACTTTCTTTTTTGCCATTTTTTCGTCTGTGAATTTTTTAATTTTTACTGAACGCACCTCGTTCGTCGACTCTATACGATACTAATATTTCTATCAAGCATAAGTTCTATTACAAGTTATCGAGCCCATGAATCTATTTCCGATTTTTTTTGTGATTCAGTACAGTGGTTAGTCCTTGAATTTAGAAAGAATACAGAAATAGAATAAGAAAAAGCCCACTTCAAATTAATAGTAGTCGGATTGCGAGACGAAAGAACTCCCGTTCTATCAAAATATCAAATATTTCTAAAAAAAAAAATTCTTTACTTTATTATATTATGATTTATTATGAAATGTTTTGTTTTAATATATGATGAATCTAGTATTTAGATTTGTTACTGAATTGAGTTAAGTGGGTTTACATACGCATAAAAAAATTGTGGACACAAACAATTTTGTTTTAGAATTATTTCGTAGCGTTTGCTTTGGTTCGAATAAGCGTTCTGAAGAAACTTCAGTTAAGTTATGCTATATAAAAAAACGAGGATTCTTGAGTTTTTTCTCTCTTGCAAAGTATTCATTCTTCAGTTCCTTTTTTCAAAATACTTCAATTGGTACACGCAAGAAATAGGCCAATTCAGCAGCTTTTTGCTCAATTTCTCGTGGAGTCAAATTCTCATCAGTACGAGTCAAGGGAATGGCCCCCTGGCCTTTGATTTCCATATAAAGGACACGACGAGCATAAATACCTTCTTTAATTTCTATTCTGATGGACTGAATGTCTTTCATAAGGAATCGGAGGAATATGCGACGATTTTTTCCAGGAAATCCCCAACGAAAAATACACACTACGCCCTCTTTTATATCGAATCGATCATAACCACTACCTACATTCCACGAAATTGTGCACCACAAATAGGAGCTAATAAAAAGACCTGCGATCCCATAGAAAGACATCACGATCCCTTGTGGAAAAAAAATTATTTGCTGAGAAGGAAATAAAGATATAAAATTCCTACCAAAATAACTGGACGTTCCAACCAATAAAAACCCTAATGAACCTAAAAAAAGAATAAAGGCCCAGCAGAAATTACTTGTTTTTCGGGACCCCGCTATAAGTTCTATCCATATACGTTCTGATCGCCAACTCATACTATAACTAGACCTAGTTGCATTTTATTGGAATTGGGAGAATAACAAAAATAAATTTTATTTTACTTTTTTTTGTTTCCGAAGTAACTCTCATCAACCAGCACTATTATGATGTGAACGTTTAGGGGTAATTCATCGAATTTCTTAGGTCCAAACTAAAATAGTAACATCCCTTTCACATGATTTCCGAATACATATAGATATATTGACTTTACATTTCAGAAATTCTCCCCGATCCCGATCTATTTGAAAATAGTGATAATTCATTTACCCATAATATCATGTTTATACATACATAAGAGCTTATGACCGAAGGAAGCCACATGTTATACCATATTCTACTAAATAGATATCCGTGTTATGATCCAAGTAAGTCTTGAAAAAAAAAAGGATTCGTCCTTATTGTATCTAAAAAATCTTGTTTTTTTGAACATAAAGAGATAAAGAAGCCATTGCAATTGCCGGAAATACTAAGCCCACTAAAGGCACAAAAATTGAGGGAAAGCTGTTGAGAGTTATCATAGAATGGGTACCTCGATTTAATATTTGTACCTGTTATTTATTGTTATATTTATTGTTTTATATTAATATTTTAACTTTATCCTTATATTGTTATAAAGATATATTATAATTCATATATAATTGTTATATTATACTAAGTATACCTAAGTGAGTATATATACTTAATAGGGAGTATATAAGTATATGTTTTAATAAATATATATTAATTAATAAAATCCAATAAATATGTAAATAAATGGACCTATAAATCTTTCTACATGTTTCTACATGAAATATATGTATGATAATCCACCCTTTATATTATTCGTATTATTAGTTATTATCTTGTTCTTGTCTTATAAATTTAATAATTTTATAAAATTTACTAAAGAAAGGATTTATTACAAATTCTCAAAGAATTCATTATAATAATACGACCCAACAAAAAGGATTTTTAGTGGGGGGTGATTTTTGGGAGATATAGAAAGATGCAAGACCTTGTTAACCAATTTCACGGAAGTAAAGAATTCACTCTTTTATTTTTTTTAATAGGGATTTCCTGGTTAGTAACCAGGAATATCGATAAAAAGATGATCTGGATGATTCTTTCTACAATTAAATCTTATGTTACCAAAGAAAAAATCCATTCTTCGTATTTTTACTTTGATTCCTATATTTGATTCCTATAAATTAAATAACTACTTGATCACCACACATAAAAAATTTTATTAAGTTTTAATAAATTAATACTCTTATTAAATTAAGACTCTAAGGCTCTACTTGATCGATCTAATTTTTATTCAAAGGAAAGAAAGCATGTAGCCGAAATAACTCACCCAGAACGCCCTTTAAAGGATTACGTGGTACGATTGGATCGAATAAGCCCTTATGGAATAAATATTCAGCCACTTGTGAATCCTCAGGTACTGTCTTATTCAATGTTTGTTCAATTACTCTTTTACCCGCAAATGCAATGTAAGCATTGGGTTCGGCAATAATGATATCTCCCAACATACCAAAGCTGGCCGTCACCCCACCTGTGGTAGGAGATGTAAGGATTGATACATAAAATAACTTTTTATTTGATTGATAATCATATAAAGCAGAAGATATTTTAGCCATTTGCATCAAGCTCAAACTTCCTTCTT